TTTTCTGATATACCCCTGCCGCTTTATTTGCTCTGTTCTATTTATTTTTATTTGTTCCCAAAAATTATGATTTTGCTAACAATCCAATTTCATATCAGGATCTCTAATTACTAATTAGAAAGTGTAAGGAAAAGAAGAAAAAAAAAAACGATTGGCTTTTTTTATCATTTTGTTTAAAGTGATGATTGATTATCACTCGATTTTTCAATAACGAAAACGAAAGGATTACTATGTCGCTCTCAGAAAGCGCCCATTTAGGGGGATATTAATCTCATATCCCGCGTCGTGTTCTAACTGTTAGAACACGGCGATTCTAATCTAAATAGAACTGGTTTAAATGCAATCATAAGAATATTTATACTCTACTCTTTCTTTTTTATTTCCCTGGGATTGTAGTTCAATTGGTCAGAGCACCGCCCTGTCAAGGCGGAAGCTGCGGGTTCGAGTCCCGTCAGTCCCGACGGAATCAAATCCAATAAAAAATACATTAATTCATCTCTCCGTTTGAATTGAATGTGAAAAGGGATACAAATAGTCGAATTTGATTCCCAACGGGGATTCTTTTTAGTTTTCTTTTTTTGCTTTGAAGTGAAAATGAAAGGTATTTCTTTCCTTTTCGGGTTCCGAGTTTGTCTAACTTCAATTACTAGTTTGAAAGAATCTATTTTTTATCACACTTATTTATTTTCTTAAATTCTGTTAAAAAAAAAAGTACTTAATCCCTTTCCTTCTTTTCGATTTCGCTTCTTTTGTTTGTTTTGGTTTGTTTTTTTTTTTTTGTAACCAATGGAAACTTAAGAGTGTTCAAATCATACATCATCAGATGATTCTAGAAGGAAGGTGCTAGGCTATAGAAAAAAACAAGAATGGAAAAGAAGGATAAATTCAAATAAAAAAGAAAAGTAAAAGGGTTGGATCCGGAATCCAATTTTTGACGAGTTATGGATAAAAGATCTTCCTATGTTATACTATTCAATTCTCGACGATGAATTGATTTGATAGCTCCGATATTGTTATTCATGATATTGATCTGATTCAATATCATCGAGGTGTAATTCATCCCATTGAATTTACAGGCGAAAGATTTATCATCTCTATGGGATTAAATCCCGAGTTATTGCCAAATAAAAAACAATGAGATTATGGAAGTAAATATTCTCGCATTTATTGCTACTGCACTCTTCATTCTAGTTCCTACTGCTTTTTTACTTATAATATACGTAAAAACAGTCAGTCAAAGTGATTGATTGGAATCAAACTTGATTTATTTTCTTAGTCAATGATTGACGAAATAGAAGAAATCAAAAGGATTTGAGTCTCACGTCTTAACTTAAATTAAATGACGAAATGAGCAGACTAGAATCAGCGCTATAGTATTCTATGAGATCCGATAGTATGGTAGAAAGAAATATATGAATCTTTCTACCATACTCACTATTTTTGTTATTGTAATCTAACAAGTTGTACTGTATAAAAAGAAAGGCTTAATTTAATGTAGATTAATCTACAATCTATATGTTCTTGATATATGTATTGATATATGGAATGTACATAGTATCCCAATTCGATTTCTTTACTTCATCTATTTAATTTGTCTTGATTCCAATCAATCTGAAATAACTGAAAAGAGCAATTAATAAAATTACGGCTCTCATTGCTAGATCTCGGATTATTTTCAAAAAAAAAAGTATGGGCATACCGAAGAAGTAATTGATTGAGCAGTTAACATCTGACCAAGGGGTTCTCTGATAATTTCTTCGGATCCCGAAAACCCATCATTTTCACTCTTTCTTTCGGCATGAAGTGACTCATAAAATATGAAATGAGTCAATAAAGCCTATAGAAAAGCATATAATATAGATAAAATTTCGAAAATAAGAAAACAATTGGTAAGTTTAGTACGCAATATAATATGCGACTTGCCTAAGGTAAGATCTTATTTGATAGTCTTTCCTTGGACAATTCCTATCTATAGGTTGTTTCCCATAGAGGATGTGGATCCAATTAATAATATAGCAGAACTTTTTTTCTCGTTGATGAGTCAAGAGGGGAAACAAATAAAAACCAAATCAAAAAAGAAAAAAAAAAATCATCTATACAAAAAAAATTGATATGCTTTGATTCTTCAACTCAAAATTAGTAATACCTCTAGAGTCCACTTCTTCCCCATACTACGAGTGAAAGGGAAAATGTAAAAACTACCATTAAAGCAGCCCAAGCAAGACTTACTATATCCATGTAAATTATGTCCCCTATTTCTATCAAGGAATTATTCCATTATTGTTCACTAATAATAGTGGAATCACTAGCGCATAGTCAAAAAGGGATTCTGACCCCGATGAAAGGGTCAAAAAATCCGCCTCTAAAAAGTTCTTATAGGAACGGTTTTTTTTTAGTAGAATCGGAAAAGGTTAAGCACAAGTAAAATACGCAGTGACCCATTTTGAAGTCTCAAGGAAATTTTCCTAAGATGTAGGAATAATAAGGCCTGTTCTTTCTT